TTTTTTATCCAAAAATCCAAAAGGGTTTTCTTCCTTTAATACACAATACATAGGTCGTCGATTCATCATTGGATAAAAGGGGGTTTAATCCCAATTTTTGTAATAAGCGGTTCAAATCATTTTATCCATATGAGTGTTCTTATATAGATAAATTATTCATTTTGAAAGCATCTCTATATTAATATTCATATTGTGGTAGAAAGAGTACCATGCTGCGTCTGGACTTCAAATGATTTAGCTTTAACCATAGTTAATGGTCCCACATTTTTGGTTGATAGAGAATCAAAGCGGATTTACCAACGAATAACGAAATGCTATGGTTCTTGCATATGATTTCTTTATTCAGAAGTCATTCGTGAGATAATGTACCTACTTTTCCTAGTTATAACATAAAAAGTACAGCTGGTTGGATCCAGCCTATTCTTGAAATAAACAACTCGCACACACTCCCTTTCCAAAAAAAACCAATACCCCAAGCACTACACTTAGATTTATTAGATTTGTTGCTAAAATATCGGTATTAAACCCGAAACTCCCGGCGGATGGCCAGTGGCCTAAAGAAACGAAAGAATCGGTTACATTTTTCATATGATCTCCTCTTATAGATAGACTAAAAAAAAAAGAACAGAGTTCTTTTTGTATCGTCCTGCCCCCCCTTTGATATATTTGTATTTGATATATATATTTTACTATTTATAAATCGAGCCAAAAAAGATTCGATTTAGAAATGGTGAATTACCCCCTTCTTTATTTAAACCCTTCCTAAAAAATATAAAAAGGGGTTCCTTAGACTACGAACGGAAAGGATGAAAGCGAGTGAGTATGCTAATTCCTCATCCACAAATCAGCCCTTCCCGTGGGTTATTGCTTTTTCGAATTTATAAGATTAAACAAAAGGATTCGCAAATAAAAGTGCTAATGCTACAACCAGGCCATAAATTGTTAAAGCTTCCATAAAAGCTAGACTAAGCAATAAAGTACCTCGTATTTTTCCCTCCGCCTCAGGCTGTCTCGCGATACCTTCTACAGCTTGGCCCGCAGCAGTACCTTGACCAACTCCAGGTCCAATAGAAGCAAGCCCTACAGCCAATCCAGCAGCAATAACGGAAGCGGCAGAAATCAGTGGATTCATGATAAGTTCCTCATACAAAAAAAAATGGTTAATGATACAGTCAGCCGATGAATTATAACTTAATATTACATCGCTACAATTCATCCAGTCGAAGTAACTACAAACTTCAAATTGAAGTAATAATCTTATTCAAGGATCAAAACTACTTTACTTCGATATCTCTTTTTTAGTTCCTATCGACAAAGTCTTTGCGAATCCGTACGACTTTCGTCCGTCCATTTCTTTGTTCCGAACCATTCTTTGAATTCTTCGATTTTTTTCTTGATTTCATCTGTTTATTCATTGAACTCACAGTCCCAGAGGATACGGAAAGACTTCTATTGGAATAGCCATCAAATTTATAGTAGTAGGGCAAATTGAATATCTCTTTAGTTCATATATAACTAGTCAATATTTAATATCAATCACCTATACACGCCTTTCTTCCATAACGTAAACCAACTCTTCATTCATCTTAAATTCAATCGAATTCGAGAATTATGCGTCGAAAAACAAGTTTACTTTTAGCATAGCGCTTTTTTACATATAATATACCTAGTAAAACCTCCCTCTCCGATCCGAATCACCCTATTTTTTATGAATCCCTTTTTTGTTTGTAAATACTTCTTCCCCTTTCTTTATCATTCTCCCGCACGGATACAATCTAAATAGACAAATTGCTTAGGCCGAATCAGTGGATAGAAATATCATTATTTGATTGATCTAAGTTCACGCAATTTATTATTTCTGAAAATTTTATTTTGGTCAATCGCTGAAGAAAATCAACTGAAAGGGGAATCTTTCTATAGAGCACCCCTCTTTTTTTACTCACACTTCGTAAACCACAAGAATTCTTATTCAAATTCTGATTCCGAATAGGAAATATTAGGATTGGCCGACCAGCAATATAAAATGAATATCTATTCAGGAGAGAATGGTATAATATAAGTGGATCAACCAAGAATTTTAGGAAAAAGATCTTTTAGATCTCTTTCCCCTTTTTTTTTTACAACTCTCTCTACTCTAATATCTTTGGGGCTATTACTCTAGATTGTATATAGTGAGTTGTATATTTATATTTCCTAATTAGATTAGATTAGATTTTTTTTGAGCCACGCATACATTACCTTGGGATAAGGTAAAAAAGAATCTTTCAAAAACTAGTCAATGATGGCCCTCCATGGATTCCCCTATATAAGCCGCGGCTAAAGTTGCAAAAATCAGAGCTTGAATACCACTTGTAAATAATCCAAGGAACATGACAGGTATAGGAACCACTAAAGGTACTAAAGAAACAAGAACAACAACTACTAATTCATCAGCTAATATATTTCCGAAAAGTCGAAAACTAAGCGATAAAGGCTTTGTGAAATCTTCTAAGATGTTAAT